ATTCTGTCTGCTATATTTAAAATAAAGTGCTTCGGAATTGATCTTATCTTTTAAGAATTCAAATTTTTCTTTGTTGAGGAATAACTTAAGCTTTCAATAAAATCTTTCTTGTAGCAATATCAATAGATATTTCAACCTGGCATTTTCGATTACGAAAAACAATTAGGTATTACATTAGTTCATGAATCATGACAAGAATTCTATTTCTCTAAATAGAGGAAAGAATAAAAAAGATCTCTTTCTTTCTAGTGCAATTAGATTCTTTCTAGTTTCTTTTTTTCGTTCCTATTCTCCTTTCTCAGAAAAAGGGACTTTAAACTTAAACAAAGTAAAGGATTACTTCGTTCTTGATAGTTATATGCTTAATCGGTGGATAGGAGGATACTCTGGATCGGAATCGGGAGAGTACTTCTTCATCATTTCTACCAACTTAAAGTTCCAATTAGAATTCCTTTTATGTACAGAAAAATCCTGTTGAATAACTTACATAATCTCTATTACGAATCCTTTGTGTACCTTAGTGTTCCTAACTATCCACCTCTTTTGCGAATCCGCCATTAGGGTAATACATGTATGGTAATAGATAGTAAAAAACCCATATAGTTGATCTTTTGCACCCGCTTCAAGCCATGATCACTAATTAACCAATCTTGGGGTAAACAGCTTCTAATGTTTATGTTTACTTTCACTTCACTCTTGTACATAGAAAATGAGATTCCATCTTTTTACTGCAAATTTAGAAGCTGTTTCTTTCACTCATATAACTATCTGGTTTAGTTCATCAACCCGAATGATGAATCAAAAAGAAAAATATATATTCAACTCAGCAAAGGCCCTTTCTAGAAAGAAAAGAAGTAGGGTCAATTTTATGTCTCAACGAATCACACGTAGAGATATTGATAACACACATAGAGTTAATGGGATTTCATAACTAATTGATTGAGCAGCAGCTCGTAAACCGCCTAAAAAAGAATATTTATTATTTGATCCATATCCTGACATAAGAAGTCCAATGGGAGCAATACTTGAAATTGCAATCCATAAAAAAACACCGATACTGAGATCAGCTAGAACAAGATGATAGCCAAAAGGAATTACTAAATAACTTAGTAGAATTGATATGACTGCGATGGATGGTCCGATACTGAATAAACGAATATCTCCTCGAGATGGCAGAAGATTCTCTTTGAAAAGTAATTTTGTACCATCTGCTAGAGCTTGAAGAATTCCAAAAGGACCGGCGTATTCGGGTCCAATACGTTGTTGTATCCCTGCAGATATTTCTCTTTCTAACCAAACAATTACTAGTACACCTATTGTGATTCCTAATACAAGACTGAAAATAGGAACAAGCATCCATATGATCCCATCGACTTCTTTTAAGGATTCCAATCTCGAAAAAGAATTGATAGCTTGTACTTCTGTTGTATCAATTATCATTTTAACGATCAACTTCTCCCATAATGATATCTATGCTACCTAATATCGTCATAATATCAGCCAATTTCATTCTTTTAACTAGCTGAGGAAGAATTTGCAAATTGATAAAACCCGGTGGTCGGATTTTCCATCTCCAAGGAAAAACATTCTTATCCCCTATCAGAAAAATTCCCAATTCTCCTTTTGGGGCTTCAACTCTCACATAAAGTTCTTGCTTCGACAATTCAAAAGTCGGAGAAGGTTTTTTACTAATAAATCGATAGTCAAAATCATTCCATTTCGGATCTCTTAGTGGATCAAAACGTCGGATTTCTAAATTCTCATAGGGCCCCCCCGGAATTCCTTCTAGAGCCTGTTGAATCATTTTTATGGATTCTGCCATTTCATTGATTCGTACTAAATAACGAGCTAATGAATCCCCCTCATTTTGCCATTGGACTTCCCAATCGAACTCGTCGTAACACTCATACTGATCAACTTTACGAAGATCCCATTGTATTCCGGAAGCTCGTAGCATTGGTCCCGATAAACCCCAATTTATTGCCTCCTTTCCGCCAATAATGCCTACTCCTTCAACTCGTTTTAAAAAAATAGGATTGCGTGTAATAAGATTTTGATATTCAGCAACCTCTGTTAAAAAATAATCGCAAAAATCCAAACATTTATCTATCCATCCATGAGGTAAATCAGCAGCTACCCCTCCGATACGAAAAAAATTATGCATCATTCGCATACCGGTGGCAGCTTCGAATAGGTCATATATCAATTCTCTTTCTCGAAAAATATAGAAGAAAGGGGTCTGTGCCCCAATATCTGCCATAAAAGGGCCAAGCCATAACAAATGCGAAGCTATACGACTTAACTCCAGCATAATGACTCTGATATAGCTGGCCCTTTTAGGTACTTGAATATTGCCTAACTGCTCCGGTGCATTTACAGTTATTGCTTCGGTGAACATAGTAGCTAAATAATCCCAACGTGTTACATAAGGCAAATATTGTATAATTGTTCGGTTTTCCGCAATTTTTTCCATACCTCTATGTAAATAACCCAATACTGGCTCACAGTCAATAACATCTTCTCCATCTAGAGTAACAATGAGTCGAAGAACACCATGCATTGATGGGTGGTGAGGACCCATATTGACTATCATGAGGTCTTTTCTTGTAACTGGCGTAGTCATAGGTTTTTTCCCGATTCATTCTTCCATGAATTGCTGAAAGCGAAAAGAAGTTCATTACGATTGAAGCGAATAATTCAAACCAACTCTTCAAATTAATCAGCTTTTGTTTTTTGTTTCTCGAATATTCAACTGACCAATTAAGTCTTTCTAACGTATTCTGTTTTTGTTTGACAAATAAGCCAGCAGCCGTTGACGTTTTCCCAGAATTTTTAGCAGGCCTCTCTGAGACGAATAGTCCTTTTTGTGCAATTTCAAATGTAAAGTAAGTTTCCGTATCTTATTGGTGAAATTAACTACTTGAAATTCAGCGGACCCCCTGTTTTCTTTGTTTTCCTCTTGCAAAATAATTGAAACGAATGCATCTTTTAGCATAAAAGAATTTCCCCCTCCCCCTTTTACAGAACAGATATGAATTTGATTGATCAGTAATAATAATACCGGCTATTTTAATGTAGTATACACAAGAATTTGAATTTCTTTATGGATTGCTTATTTTATCAATTAATATAAATCAATCCAATTTTGAATTGGATTCGGATAGGGATATAAAAAGAGGGTTTTTACACTCCCAAAAGTGAATAACTGAAACCTAAAATTACGAAGATTTCCTTGATGCATTTGTAGATCTAATTGATACGTCATTGACTTAGTATCGTAGCATTTTTTTTATATGAAACCGGGATATAAGACAAGGCATATGTTACGCCGTTTTGTTTCCTTTCATAATACCCTATAATTTTAATTATAGGGTATTGTTCGAGTAAGTCTTGAATGAGCCCTTTGAAAGCTTGATACAAAGGAATATAGAGAAAGAATGTACCGTCAACGAATTTTGAATCGTGGATACATATATATCCTTAACATGCTGAAACGACTCCCATTATTGGTATCAAACCAATAACGATTCATACAAGCTAAATCTTCTAATCGATAATTGGGCCAAAGAAAGAACTTAAATTTCATTAAGAATTTCATTAATTTTTTTTGCTTTCTACCAAGATGTTTACTTTTATTCAAAAATAAACCCCAGTTTCTTATCTTAGGCTCGGTGCAAAGTATTGGATTTTTATCCACACCATTCCTATTCTTTAAATTGAAAGAAATTAGAATTCTCAACTCTCTACGACGTCTAGATGATAAAATAGTTTCGGGAACAAGAAAATCATAATGATTTTTCTTTCTATTTCCTGTTCTTCTTTGATGGCTAAGATATCTTTGGTTTCGGTATTTTTGATTAATTTCTTGCTTACTTTGATCAACCAATGAAATGCGTATGGTCTGATACATAATAATTTGGCTATAAGTTCCTAGATACAGACGATTCGATTCGAGAATCACTACCTCAAGTTGCCCCAGCTCACCCATCTCTAGTGTAGTTTCATAGTGAATGAGATGTTGATTTATACTGAATAGTTTATTGTTCAGATAGGTTATCACCCACCTGCTCACTTTTTGGTAATTTAGATTCCACTCTAGCTGGGCTGAAAATTGTTTCATTAGTCCGGGTATTGTTTCCCCCACAAAATAATTGTGCCATTTCAATTGAAAAAGCCAATACTGAACTAAATCGGGGGTTCTTATTCTTCCTCTAAAAGCTTCGCCACCTATTTTCATGTACAACACCTCAGAAGATGTTTCTATAATTTCTGTTCCTGTCTTTGATACAAGGAGTCTTTTTTCAATGGGTATAAAATCCCAATTTTTTTGAGTTTGAATCTCTTTATTAGTTTCACTAAAACTAATAGGGAAAGACAAATTTCCAAGAAAAAGTGGATTTGGTATAATCCACGGTTTCACTTTATATGCAGTATAAAGTAGCACATGTTCTGGGAAGAACCAAGGTTTGCAGCCCCAATTTGTTACGGGGTTCCTTAGTCTTTCTTTATCTATTTTTATCCAATCAAAAAAGATTTCTTTGGAATTGGGTGGATGGATTTCTGGATTTTGACGAATTTGAATATAATGAAAAGCTTTATTATCATTATCTAATTGGTTTAGAGCAAAATTTTGCATTTTCCAATCAAAATATTTTCGATCTGGCTTTTTGTCACTATCAATAATATTAGCCTTTCTTAGAAAATTATTGAAATCAATATCCTCATTACCATTAAATAATTTGTGTATAGTGTAATTATAAGAAAGATTTTTCTTCTTATTTACTTGTAATGTTGATCCATAAATAGATGAGTCTTTCTTAGTTTCATAATTAAGAGATTTATATGATAAAAGACCATATCTATAGTATTTTTGAAAATTCTCTTGTTGATTTGGTACTGAATAGACTTTACACAAATTTGGATTTGTGTAATGAAATAATAGGTCTTTTTCATTTTCATCTGAACTCCATTTTTGAAAATCTTTATTTTCAGCCGTACAACGTTGATTGACTCTATTTCGCCATTTTTGTGGTATTAATCTAGACCATCTAATCGGAGATAAGTTGTATTGAGGATGACCTCTTAACCAGTTTTTCCATTGATCATAACTTCGAGGTTTCTTATGCTTTAATTCGGAATGAAATATTCCCTGTATTTCAAAAGAATCCTTTATTGCAGTCTTAAGAAAAAAAGATGTTCCATGATATTGAAGAGCAGATCTTAACTTAGACAAGTTAATAGCTTGGGGTTGTGATAATTTGAAAAATACATCTCTTTGTGACAAGGAAGATAAGTCATAAAAGATATGTGAATTCTTCTTACTAGTTCTAATAGTATAATTAGAACGTGCCTTTTTGATAGTCGAAACCGAAAAAAAGTTCATTTTTTTTGGATTTCTTTCATTATTAGAAATGTATTTCTCAAGAATTTTTTCTGGTAAAGGTTGTGTATTGATTCTGGTAATATTAATGATACGTGGAAAGATATCTATGTATATTTTTTCAATAAAAATTTTGAGAAAATAATGTAATTTTAAATAATGGAATTGGCTGATTAATCGAGCGTTTCTTCGTTTTAATATTTGCCAAATCCTTTTTAGTGGTTGTGATTCTACATTAGAATTTGTACTACGATTTATTCCGGAAGTTTCTTTTTTTTTATCTTTTGTAAGTCTTTGTATTTTATTTTTGATTGTGCTTGTTCTATCAGTTAGATTCTTCATTTCTTGTTCCGTTAGATTCTTCATTTTTTGTTCTGTCTGTAAAGAATTTGCCCGATCTATAGATCGAATTTGAGTAAACGATTCTTCAATTATCTGATTGTTGATTGTAGAATCTTTTTTAGTTTCACTTGATTCATCTATTTTTTTCGATCTAACTAATGGAATTTGATTTCTCTTTGAGAATTCTGATATTACTTTTTTGAAAACCCCTAGAACTTTAAAATCTTCAAAAGCCTTCTTTTTTTTTATTTGTTTTCCTAGTTTCTTAAAAATGGGTTTAAAAAAGGAAGTCATCAAAGAAGATCTTTTTCGGGGAGAACCGAAAGGATATTCAGTTTCCATTCCCAAAATGGTTAAAAAACCAAAATCATCTTCCACTTCCTTTTCCACTTCCTTTTGTACATTTCGTTTTTTTTTCTTTTTGATTCGATTTCTGCGAGGAGCTTTTAGCTTAGATCTGTGCCAAGGTTTCAAGCGGAAAGGATATAGGATTTTTATGTCAAAACCTTCTTCCGCCCAATGGGCCAAAACCTCTGGATCGTTTAGTCCAACACCAAGATGGGTGCATGGAAAATGCCTTTCTCTATTCAATTCCTGAAAATCCTCAGCCCACTCAGGAACTTGCAAAAATAACAAACGGCCAATATTTTTAGCTATTATGAGTAAAGGGAGACTTATATTTTTTCTAAGAAACGATTGCATTAGTAATAAGGAACTTCGTATTCCCGGTCCATATGGCAGGTTTTCCCATGCGCTCTCCACTTGTATCCGCATTAGCTCTTCCTTTTTTTTTTCCTGGGATGCGATCTTCGCCTTTTCCTCTCTTGTTTTTGTCTGTTTTTTTGTAGAATTTAAAATTTTGGATTTTGTTCTTTTACCCATCCAATTTATAAAAATAAATTTTATTGGATGAGTAAAAAAATAACCGAGAACACTTTTGATTCTGCCCCAAAAAAGCGGGGACTGCGGCTTTGGGTGAAGCAGTTTCAAAATAATAACTTTCCGCCTTTGAGCGCGTGTAGAACTCATGATTAGGTCTCGCTCAAAATCTGGCTCTTTCAATATATCTAGGTAAATCGCGTAGTCTCGGCGCGCATAGGGATCAGCCAAATTTTTCGGCTCTTTAGATAGCACTATTTCTTTCAGTGCTCTTGAGCAAAGATGGGGTTCTTTCGGCACTCTCCCATATGCATAGTCGAGAAATTCTGCTTCCATTTCGCTGATTAATTTGGATGACCATCGAGGGACTTTTTTATCGATTTCTTTGATTCCAATTCCAATTCCAATAGATTTTTTTTTTCTTTTTTTATTTTCTGAAAATAAAGAAGGGACCCTCAAATTGAGACTCAAGCTTGTTTTTATAACAAATTTACGGAGGAAAGTTGAAAGAATATTAAGTTCTAAGGGCATCAAAGTTGAAAATTCTTCTTTATAATTTTTTAAAATCTTCAAATTGAGACCGAGACTCGAGCTTGTTTTTCTAATAAATTTACGGAGGAAAGTTAAAACAATATTAATTTCTGGTGAAAATTCTTTGTTAGAAAATGGGTCCACTTTCTGGTCAAATTTAGAAAATGGATCCACTTTCTGTTCAAATTCTTTCTGTTTAAAGTCTTGGTAATCGGTGTCATCAGTACCAAAAAGAAGGATACCATGAATCTTATTCATTTTAACTGTCTTTCTAAAATTTGTTTTATTTCTGATTGAAGGTGAAAACCGCTGTTGGGGTGTTCCACGATATGGTCCGTTCAAAAAAGGATCATACTCTTGAGACAAGT